TACATATCCCCCCAACCTTTCAACTTTTTTTGAAATGATAAAAAAAAAGATCCCTTCATTTACAACAGAAAAAACACCCTCGGATCAAGTTTATACTTGTTGGAGTTTGATCAATGAAGAAAAAAAGAAAAATTTAAAAAACGAATTTTTAAATAGAATTGAAGCTTTAGATAAGAAAAGGTCTATTGAAAATATACTGGAAAAAACGACTCGATTTTGTCATAACGAAACTCAAAAAGAATATTTACCTAAAATTTATGATCCATTTTTGCATGGGATCTCTCGCGGAAGAATCAAAAAATTATCTCTATTCCAAATCATAACGAAAACCTATAAAAAAACGAATATAAGAGGATCTTGGATAAACAAAATTCATGGTATACTTCTGAAGATTAATTCTCAAAAATTTGAGCAAACAATAAAAAATTTTAATAGAAAGTCTTTAGAGAAAAAACTTCATTTTTTTTCAGAACCCCAAGAAGAAAAAATTCATTCAGAAGAAGAAATAAAAATTTTAAAAATTTTATTTGATGTCGTTAGAATTTATAATAATGATCAAACTCGTATAAAAAATTTTATTGATTTCTATGAAATCAATAAACAAGTTCCTCGATGGTCATACAAATTAACAAGTGAGTTGGAAGAATTGGAAGGCGAAACTGAAGAAAATGTACCAAACGAACCTGGAATTCGTTCAAGAAAAGCAAAACGTGTAGTGGTTTTTACTGAGTTAAAAGAACCGCATAACGAGATTTATACTAATTTCAAAGATAATAAAAATTCTGATCAAAAAGATGAAATGGCTTTGATCCGTTATTCACAACAATCCGATTTTCGTCGAGAGATAATTAAAGGATCTATGCGTTCCCAAAGGCGTAAAATTGTTATTTGGGAATTTTTGCAAGCAAAAGCACATTCGCCCCTTTTTTTTGATAGAATAGATAAACTTTTTTTTTTTTCGTTTGATATATGGGGGCTAAAAAAAAAAATTCTTAGAAATTTCACGTGGAAAAAAAAAAAGTTTTTTTATAAAAACGAAGAAGAACAAGCAAAAAAAGAAGAAAAAAGACGGATAGAAATTGCGGAAACTTGGGATAGCTTCCTATTTGCTCAAATAATAAGAGGTTCTCTCTTAGTAACTCAATCTATTCTTAGAAAATATATTATATTACCTTTATTGATAATAATTAAAAATAGCATACGTATGTTATTATTTCAATTTCCCGAGTGGTCTGAGGATTTAAAGGATTGGAAACGTGAAATGCATGTTAAATGTACTTATAATGGGGTTCAACTATCCGAAACAGAATTTCCACGAAACTGGTTAACGGATGGTATTCAGATAAAAATCCTATTTCCGTTTTATCTTAAACCTTGGCATAAATATCAATTTCAATCATCTCAGAAGGTTCGACTAAAAAAAACAAAAGGAGAAAAAAATGATTTTTGTTTTTTAACGGTTTGGGGACTGGAAACTGACCTACCTTTTGGTTCTACCAAAAAAAAGCCTTCTTTTTTTGAACCTATTTTTAAAGAATTAAAAAAAAGAATCAAAAAATCCAAAACGAAGTCTTTTCCGGTTTTAAGGATTTTCAAAGAAAGAGCAACAATTTTCCTAAAAGTCGAAAAAGAAATTAAAAACTGGATTATAAAAAACTTGCTTTTCCTAAAAGAAAAAAAAAAAAACCTTTCAAAACAAAATAGAATTCCATTAGTTGACCCGAGAGAAATATATGAATTAAATGAAACTAAAAAAGATTCAATAATGAGTAATCAGGTGATTCATGAACTATCTGGTCAAAAAAAATCCACGAAGTGCACAAATTCTTTACTCAGTGAAAACAAAATAAAAGAAAACAAAATAAAAAATGTGATTGATAGAATAAAGACAATCAAAAATCAAACGGAAGAAATTTCAAAAGAAAAAGAAAAACTAACTAATAGTTGTAACAAACTGTATTATGATTCTAAAATAATTAAGTCATCAAAAAAAAGTTGGCAGACATTAAAAAGAAAAAAAACTCGATTAATTCGTAAATCTGTTTTTTTTATCAAATTTTGCGTTGAACAACTGTCTATAACTATTTTTCTAGGTATCATTAATATTCCAAGAATTACTACACAACTTTTTTTTGAATCAACAAAAAAAATTCTTGATAGATATATTTACAAGAATGACGAAAATGGAGAAAAAATTAATAAAAAAAAAAATACCATTTATTTTATTTCGACTATAAAAAATTTCATATCAAAAAAAAAAATTTTTAATTATGACTTATGCTCTTTATCACAAGCATATGTATTTTACAAATTATCCCAAATTCAAGTCAGTAACTTTTCTAAATTAAAGGCTTTTTTTGAATATAACATATACATAACATCCTTTTTTGTTAAGAATCAAATAAAGGATTTTTTTCAAGAACAAGGAATCTTTCATTATGAATGGAAAGATAAAACCCTTTTAAATTCCGAAATAAATCAATGGAAAAACTGGTTACGAAGTCATTCTCAATATAATTTACCTCAGATTGCATGGGCTGGATTAGTAATCCAAAAATGGAAAAATAAAATAAACCAAGACTCTCTCGTTCTAAATCCAAGTTTAACCAAAGTAGATTCATATGAAAAAAAATTTTTTGATAATTATAAAAAACAAAATTTTTTTGAGGCCAACTCATTTTTCAATCCAAAACATAAACATAATTTCAAAAAGGATTCTATATATAATCTTTTTTGCTACAAATCTATTCATTCTCCAGAAAAATTTTTTGATATGTCTACAGGCCTAGAAAATTGTTTAGTCTCTTGTTTTCTAGAAAAATATAATATTCGGGGTATAGGGGAAATTCGACATAGAAAATATTTGGATTGGAGAATTCTCAACTTTTGGTTTAGAAAAAAAGTAAATATTGAGCCTGATACTAAGAGTAAAAAAAAATATATTAAGACTAAAGTTCAGAATTATGAAAGAATTGATAAAATAACTAAGACGGGTCTTGCCAATCAAAAAATTAACTTTTTTGATTGGATGGGAATGAATGAAGAAATCTTAAATCATCGTATAACAAATTTTGACTTTTTTTTCTTTCCAGAATTTTTCTTATTTTCTAGTACATATAAAATGAAACCGTGGGTCATACCAATTAAATTACTTCTTTTCAATTTTAATGAAACAAAAAATGTGAATAAACAGATCACCCTAAAGAAAAAAGGTTTTATACCATCAAACGAAAAAAAATTCCTTAGATTTTTTAATCTAAATAAAGAAGAAAACGAATTCGCAGGTCAAGAAGAGTTTGAATTAGATAAAGAAACAAAAATAAATATGGAATCAGCTCTATCAAACCAAGAAAAAAATATTGAAGAAAATTATGCAGAATCGAAGATAAAAAAACGTAAAAATAAAAAACAACCAAAAAGCAATACCGAAGCGGAACTTGACTTATTTCTCAAAAGGTATTCGCGTTTTCAATTGCGATGGAATTGTTTTTTTAATCAAAAAATTCTCAATAATGTAAAAGTATACTGTCTTTTGGTTAGACTAAAAAACCCAAATGAGATAGCGATATCTTCTATTGAAAGAGGAGAGATGAGCCTAGATATTCTAATGATTGAAAAGAATTTGACTTTTGCAAAATTAATGAAAAAAGGAATATTGATTGTTGAACCTGTCCGTTTGTCTGTAAAAAACGATGGACAACTTATTATATATCGAACCATCGGGATTTCATTGGTTCATAAAAATAAACAAAAAATAAGTAAAAGATCAAAAAAAAAAAGCTATATTGATAAAAAAAATAATTATGATTTCTTTGTCCCTGAAAATATTCTATCCCCTAAACGACGTAAAGAATTTAGAATTCTAATTTGTTTCAACTTAAAAAAAAAAAATGCGAGGGATAGAAATTCAAGATTTGATACAAATATTCAAAACTTGACTACAGTTTTGAATAAAAAGAAAGATCTTGATAAGGATAAAAAAAACCTAATTAAATTCAAATCCTTTCTTTGGCCCAATTTTCGATTAGAAGATTTAGCTTGTATGAATCGCTATTGGTTTAATACGACTAACGGAAATCATTTCAGTATGATAAGAATACACATGTATACGCGATTTCAACTGCATTAATGGTAGATCCTTTTTACTATATTTTTACTATATATATAATTAAGTTACGGTATATGAAAACAATTGTATGCACAAATATGAAGGATTGTTTTAAATTCAATCTTTATACATTAGATTCATTTAATTAATGACATAGATACCAATCAGAGCGGATCCATAAATAAATTCAAAAAATTCTCCTTTTTTAGATCAAATTTAGACTTTTTTATTTTTTTATAAAATAAAGAATTAAGATATAAAATTAAGAATTAAGAAGTTGAGAATTAAATTCGGATCCTTGTACAAAAAAACTACCATTATTATTACTGATCAGTAAAATTCATATCTTTCAATTCATATTAAAAAGGGAAGGATTTCTTTTTATGATAAAAAATACATTCATTTCATTTCAAGAAAAAAAAGAAGAAAGCAAGGGATCTGTTGAATTTCAAGTATTCAGTTTCACTAATAAGATACGAAGACTTACTTCACATTTGGAATTGCACAGAAAAGATTATTTATCTCAGAGGGGTCTACGAAAAATTCTGGGAAAACGTCAACGACTCTTGGCTTATTTGTCAAAAAAAAATAGAGGACGTTATAAAGAATTAATTAATCAGTTGAATATTCGGGAATTAAAAACTCGTTAAATTCCAAAATTGTGAATTAGTTAATTTTTTAGATCTTAAATTTTTTAATAAACTTCTTTTTCAGCAATCTAATTCATACCAGAACGAATCAAGGAAAAACTTATGAAGAGACCAGTTACAGGAAAAGATCTTATGATAGTCAATATGGGACCTCACCACCCATCCATGCATGGTGTTCTTCGCTTAATTGTTACTCTAGACGGTGAGGATGTTGTTGACTGTGAACCCATATTGGGTTATTTACACAGAGGAATGGAAAAAATTGCAGAAAACCGAGCAATTATACAATATTTACCTTATGTAACACGGTGGGATTATTTAGCTACTATGTTTACAGAAGCAATAACAGTAAATGGACCAGAACAATTGGGAAATATTCAAGTTCCTAAAAGAGCCAGCTATATCAGAGTAATTATGCTGGAATTGAGTCGTATAGCTTCTCATCTGTTATGGCTTGGCCCTTTTATGGCAGATATTGGGGCACAGACTCCCTTTTTCTATATTTTCAGAGAACGAGAATTTATATATGATCTATTTGAAGCTGCCACCGGTATGAGAATGATGCATAATTTTTTTCGTATTGGAGGAATAGCGGCTGATTTACCTTATGGTTGGATAGATAAATGCTTGGATTTTTGTGATTATTTTTTAACAGAGGTTGTTGAATATCAAAAACTTATTACACGAAATCCTATTTTTTTAGAACGGGTTGAAGGCATTGGGATTATTGGTGGGGAAGAAGCAATAAATTGGGGTTTATCCGGACCAATGCTACGCGCATCCGGAATACCATGGGATCTTCGTAAAGTTGATCGTTACGAGTCTTACGATGAATTTGAATGGGAAATTCAATGGCAAAAACAAGGAGATTCATTAGCTCGTTATTTAGTACGACTTAGCGAAATGACAGAATCCATCAAAATTATTCAACAGGCTCTGGAAGGACTTCCGGGGGGTCCCTATGAGAATTTAGAAAGTAGAGGCTTTGATAAAAAAAAGAATCCAGAGTGGAATGATTTTGAATATCGATTCATTAGTAAAAAACCTTCCCCTACTTTTGAATTATCGAAACAAGAACTTTATGTAAGAGTTGAAGCTCCAAAAGGGGAATTGGGAATTTTTCTCATAGGAGATCAAAGTGGTTTTCCTTGGAGATGGAAAATTCGACCGCCGGGTTTTATTAATTTGCAAATTCTTCCTGAACTAGTTAAAAGAATGAAATTGGCTGATATTATGACGATACTCGGTAGCATAGATATAATTATGGGAGAAGTTGATCGTTAATATGATAATTTATGCAACAGAAGTACAAACTATAAATTCTTTTGTTAGGTTGGAATCTTTAAAAGAGGTCTATGAACTCATATGGATATTTGTCCCTATATTTTCTCTTGTATTGGGAATCATAACTGGTGTACTAGTAATTGTGTGGTTAGAAAGAGAAATATCTGCAGGGATACAACAACGTATTGGACCTGAATACGCCGGCCCGTTAGGAATTCTTCAAGCTTTAGCCGACGGGACAAAACTACTTTTCAAAGAAGATCTTCGTCCATCTAGAGGAAATACTCCTTTATTTAGTATTGGACCATCTATAGCAGTTATCTCTATTTTACTAAGTTATTCAGTAATTCCCTTTAGCAATCACCTTGTTTTAGCGGATCTCAATATCGGGATTTTTTTATGGATTGCCATCTCAAGTATTGCTCCAATCGGACTTCTTATGTCAGGATATGGATCAAATAATAAATATTCTTTTTTAGGTGGTCTGCGAGCTGCTGCTCAAGCGATTAGTTATGAAATACCATTAACTCTATGTGTTTTATCAATATCTCTACGTGCGATTCGTTGAAACATAAACGTTTATTCCGGTTCTTCTAGATGAATAAATGAAAAAACGGAATATATATATTTATCTTTCGGGTTAATCTTAATAAAAGGAATTTGATAGTTATATATGAGTGAAAAAAAACTGCTCAGAAATTAGCAGTAAAAAGAAAAATTAAGTCTCATTTCCTATGTACAAAGGTTAAACGGAAATAAACATAAGCGTAAGAATCACTTTACCCCAAGGTTGGTTGATTGGTCATCCGGGCTTGAAGCGGGTTAAAAAAAATATTAACCGTATGACGTTTTCACTATCAGTTATATAAATTACCATACATATATTACAAAGTGAGCGGCAATTAGGTAAAAACGCGTGGATGGTTAGAAACACCAAAATACACAAAGAATTTGTAATAGAGATTAACCAAATTGAAAAGCCTATTTATGCATAACATAAGATAACAAAAAAAGAAGGTTAATTGGGGCTTGAAATTCGTAGAAATGATCAGGCAGTACTCCCCAAGATTCCGATTCAGAGTATGCTCCCATTCACCGATAAATGTAATGACTATCAAAAACGAAATAATCCTTTATTTTTTTTTAAGTCCACCGACCCTTTTTCTAAAAAAGAAAGAAGAATAGGAACGAAACAAGGATATTTATTTTTATAGATTTCGAAAAAAAAATAGAATTTCTATCATGAATAATAAACTAATAGGATGTTTAATTCTTTTTCGTAATTGAAAACCACGACGGGCTGAAATACCTAGTTTTATTTTTACAAGGGGTGTTTTATTAAAGGATTAAGTTATTACCCAACAAATAGAAATTAAAATTTGTAAAGGATGAGATGAATTCCGAAGCGCATTTTTTATTTTTTTAATTTGAGCAGACAGAATTCCATTGGTATAATTCGGGACCCCAGATAGGATTTCTATTTAATCCATTTTAGAACACATCATATCCATCTAAATAATACTAATCTGGTCCTTAGATTTAGTTACGGCCCCCGAGGAGCCGTATGAGGCGAAGACCTCATGTACGGTTTTGGAATAGCGGTGAGAATAGTAATGTTATCGCCGACTAGGATTATCTAACAGTTTAAGTACAGTTGATATAGTTGAGGCACAATCAAAATATGGTTTTTGGGGATGGAATTTGTGGCGTCAACCTATAGGTTTTATCATTTTTCTAATTTCTTCCCTAGCAGAATGTGAGAGGTTACCTTTTGATTTACCAGAAGCGGAAGAAGAATTAATAGCAGGTTATCAAACTGAATATTCCGGTATCAAATTTGGTTTATTTTACGTTGCTTCTTATCTAAATCTATTAATTTCCTCATTATTTGTAACAGTTCTATACTTAGGCGGTTGGAATATTTCTATTCCGTATATATCTATTCTGGAGCTATTTGAAAAGTATCAAATTTTTGGAACAACAATTGGTATCTTTATTACATTAGCTAAAACTTATTTGTTCTTGTTTATTTCTATCGCAACCAGATGGACTTTACCTAGGCTAAGAATGGATCAACTATTAAATCTTGGATGGAAATTTCTTTTACCCATTTCCCTTGGTAATCTATTATTAACAACTTCTTTCCAACTCTTTTCACTTTAAATTGAAAATGAATCCAAGATATTCATTACTTGGTTTAAACAAGAGAAAGAAACAAAGATCAAATTATTCATAGATAATTACAATATGCTTCCTATGATAACCGGGTTCATGAATTATGGTCAACAAACCCTACGAGCTGCAAGGTATATTGGTCAGGGTTTCATGATTACCTTATCCCATACAAATCGTTTACCTGTAACTATTCAATATCCCTATGAAAAATTAATAACATCAGAACGTTTTCGCGGTCGAATCCATTTCGAATTTGATAAATGCATTGCTTGTGAAGTATGTGTTCGAGTATGTCCTATAGATCTGCCTGTTGTTGATTGGAAATTGGAAACCAATATTCGAAAAAAACGATTGCTTAATTACAGTATTGATTTTGGAATTTGTATATTTTGTGGTAATTGTGTTGAGTATTGTCCAACAAATTGTTTGTCAATGACTGAAGAATATGAATTTTCAACTTATGATCGTCACGAGTTGAATTATAATCAAATCGCTTTGGGTCGTTTACCAATGTCAGTAATTGACGATTACACTATTCGAACAATTTTGAATTAACCTCAAACAAAAAATGGGTAATCCCATTAATTTTATTAAAAAAAGAATGCAAAACTGTTGAATTATATTATATAAAGATAAAGAATTTAATTAAAAACTTGTATTTATAGAATAATATTAAGTATTAAGGCTCATCCTTTTAATATAATATCTTCGTAATTACTATCTTGAAATAGATAGGTTGAAAATAGTAGAATCAAAAAAAGCGAAACTGTCTAATAATTGTATCTACATCAATTCATATTCATTAGATTCTAATTTCACTCTATTAGAAACATATTCAAAACAAATTCCCCGGTTAAATTAATAAGGTCATGAAAAGGATTTCGATTTTTTCTTTTTTTAATAATATAATGGATTTGCCTGGACCAATACATGATTTTCTTTTAGTTTTTCTGGGATCCGGTCTTATAGTAGGAGGTCTGGGAGTGGTATTACTTCCTAACCCAATATTTTCAGCTTTTTCCTTAGGATTTGTTCTTGTTTGTATATCTTTATTGTATATTCTAGCAAATTCCCATTTTGTAGCTGCTGCACAACTCCTTATTTACGTGGGGGCTATAAATGTTTTAATCATATTTGCTGTGATGTTCATGAATGATTCCGAATATTCCATAGATTTCAATCTGTGGACTGTTGGGAATGGGATTACTTCATTGGTTTGTACAACTATTCTTTTTTCATTAATTTCTACTATTCTCGATACGTCATGGTACGGGGTTATTTGGACTACAAGATTAAACCAGATTTTAGAACAAGATTTAATAAGTAATAGTCAACAAATAGGAATTCATTTATCAACAGATTTTTTTCTTCCATTTGAACTCATTTCAATAATTCTTTTAGTTGCTTTGATAGGTGCAATTTCTGTGGCCCGTCAATAGGTTCCGATTAGTAAAGACCAAAGAAAACTTTGTGTTTGTGTATGTTATGATGTTTTTTTCCGTTCATTCAATTTGATTGAATACTATTTCATATTTTAAATATCAATTTTTTGATATATATTTGAAATTTTTTCCCTAATATAGTTTTTATTCGTATTGATTAAATCCGGTGAATTTTTGTTATTATTCATATTTAAATGAATCAAAATTGATAAGGAGTTGCTCAATGATACTCGAACATGTACTTGTTTTGAGTGCCTATTTATTTTTGATTGGTCTTTATGGATTGATCACGAGTCGAAATATGGTTAGGGCTCTTATGTGCCTTGAACTTATACTCAATGCAGTTAATATGAATTTCGTAACATTTTCTGATTTTTTTGATAATTCCCAACTAAAAGGGGATATTTTCTGCATTTTTGTTATAGCAATTGCAGCCGCTGAAGCAGCTATTGGATTAGCTATAGTCTCGTCAATTTATCGTAACAGAAAATCAACTCGCATCAACCAATCGACCTTATTAAATAAGTAGCATAAATCAAAAAATTATAGGTTTAAATTTGCATAGATGATAGGTTATGACTTACTAGATTCAATTTGTGAAAATCTAAGAAATCAAAGTATTTTAGCCCCATTTTTTACCAATCGAGACAGAATTCATTAAAAAAATTCTATTAAAGGAAATCATTGCTTCATCTAGTATTTTAATTTAATATATCATTTAGTTATAAGTTTACTAGATTGAAAATTTAGGACATTCAAAAAACTATAGATACTATGTCACATTCAGTAAAAATTTATGATACCTGTATAGGATGTACTCAGTGTGTCCGAGCATGTCCTACAGACGTATTAGAAATGATACCTTGGGATGGATGTAAAGCTAAGCAAATAGCTTCTGCCCCAAGAACCGAGGATTGTGTTGGTTGTAAGAGATGTGAATCTGCCTGTCCAACGGATTTTTTGAGCGTTCGAGTTTATTTATGGCATGAAACAACTCAAAGCATGGGTCTAGCTTATTGATACGTTACCGAAAACCTGATTTGAATAAATTTGGAATACATTTTATTTTTTTTTTATTGACAAGTACTCGTACTCAAAAAAGTTCAATTATATTTTTTTATTTATATATTTTTTTTGAGTACGCGTTCTTTGGACCTGATGTATCTTGTCTTTACCACGAATGATTTTCCTTGGTTAACAATAATTGTTGTTTTTCCAATATCTGCCGGTTCATTAATGTTATTTCTCCCGCATAGGGGAAATAAAGTTAATAAGTGGTATACTATATGCATTTGTATCTTAGAACTTCTTCTAACGACCTACGCTTTTTGTTATAATTTTAAAATGGACGATCCATTAATTCAACTGTCCGAAGATTATAAATGGATCAATTTTTTTGATTTTTATTGGAGATTGGGAATAGATGGACTTTCTATAGGAACTATTTTACTGACGGGATTTATTACTACTTTAGCTACTTTAGCGGCTTTTCCAGTTACTCGGGATTCCCGATTATTCCATTTCCTGATGTTAGCAATGTACAGCGGCCAAATAGGATCATTTTCTTCTCGGGATATTTTACTTTTTTTCATCATGTGGGAATTAGAATTAATTCCCGTTTATCTCCTTTTATCCATGTGGGGTGGAAGGAAACGTTTGTATTCAGCTACAAAATTTATTTTATACACTGCAGGAAGTTCTATTTTTTTATTAATAGGAGTTTTAGGTATAAGTTTATATGGTTCGAACGAACCAACATTAAATTTAGAACTATTAGCGAATCAATCCTATCCTGTCATACTCGAAATCCTATTTTATATTGGATTTCTTATTGCTTTTGCCGTCAAATTACCGATTATACCTTTACATACTTGGTTACCTGACACCCACGGCGAGGCACATTACAGTACCTGTATGCTTCTCGCTGGAATCTTATTAAAAATGGGAGCATATGGGTTGGTTCGAATCAATATGGAATTATTACCTCACGCTCATTCTATGTTTTCTCCTTGGTTGATGGTAGTCGGTACAATCCAAATAATTTATGCAGCTTCAACATCTCCCGGTCAACGGAATTTAAAAAAGAGAATAGCCTATTCTTCTGTATCTCATATGGGTTTTATAATTATAGGTATTGGTTCTATAACGGATCCTGGGCTTAATGGAGCTATTTTACAAATAATCTCTCATGGATTTATTGGCGCTGCACTTTTTTTCTTGGCAGGAACGAGTTATGATAGAATCCGGCTTGTTTATCTTGATGAAATGGGTGGAATGGCTATCTCCATTCCAAAGATATTTACAATGTTCACTATCTTATCGATGGCTTCCCTTGCATTACCGGGCATGAGTGGTTTTGTTGCAGAATTAATCGTTTTTTTTGGAATAATTACTAGCCAAAAATATTTCTTAATTTCAAAAATTTTAATTATTTTTGTAATGGCAATTGGAATGATATTAACTCCTATATATTTATTATCTATGTCACGCCAAATGTTCTATGGATACAAGTTAATTAATGCCAAAAACTTTTCTTTTTTTGATTCTGGACCCCGAGAGTTATTTCTTTCAATCTCTATTCTTCTACCCATAATTGGTATTGGGATTTATCCTGATTTTGTGCTCTCATTAGCAAGTGACAAGGTCGAATCCATTTTATCTAATTATTTTTATGGATAGTTTTCAGGAAATAAAAAAAAACATTAAATTGAATTATAATACGAAGTCTTTGGTTTTTGTATTGTGAGAACCTTTTGAATCATTGTACTACTTGATTCAAAAGGTTCTTGATGATTTACTACTAAAACTAAATCAAATTTCTTAACTTAATATGAAGTTATATATAGATGCTATTTATTTTATTTGGATTCTTTTTTTTTTTGTTAATGTTTTAGTTAATTCGATGTAAATGAACCATAACTATGTAAACCTATTCCTAAAAGATTCACGCCAAAATAGCATATCCAAATTAAAAGAAAACCTATCGAAGCCACAACGGCAGAATTTATACCTCGAACATTCCGATTTGTTTTAATATGTAAATAAATTGCGAATATGGTCCAAGTAATAAATGCCCAGGTTTCTTTTGGATCCCAATTCCAATATGAACCCCATGTTTCATTAGCCCATACAGCGCCTGAAAGAATGCCGACAGTTAAAAAGATAAATCCAAGACTAATAATACGAAAACTCCAATAATCTAATTGTTCAACCAATTGATACCTATAATAATTTCTAGAAAAACTAAAATTAATGTTTTGTTGTAGTAAAATAGAATTTATTTCGTTTATGTAGTAAAGTCCATCAAAAGAAAATAATTCATTTAATAAAAATTTGGTTTTCATATTATTTTTCCAAAAAGTAGATCCGACCTTGCGAAATGTAATGACTAGAAGAGCTATTGATAATAATGATCCGCATAACAGAGCGCCATAGCCTAATATCATCATACTTACGTGCATCATTAACCACTGGGACTGGAGAGCTGGTACTAATATTGCAGACTGAGGTATGTTGTTTAAAAGACCTGAAGTAGCAAAACCCTGAATAAAAATAGCACTTGGTGCAGTTATTGCGTTTAAGTGATTTTTTTTTTTTTTATTAAAATAGGAAACCATATGAATAATTGAAAAAGCCCATGAAAGAAAAATTAATGATTCATATAAATTGCTTAATGGAAAATGTCCTGAATAAATCCAACGCGTGAATAATAATCCTGTTATACCAAAAAACGTAATTACGATTCCTTTATCTGATGAATCAAAAAATCCTATGATTTCATCTAAATTAACTAATAAAGTTAAAAAATAAATTGTTAGTACAATTGAAACGACCGAAAAAGATATATGAGTTAATATATGCTCTAAAATTGAAAAAATCATAAAAAATTTGTTAAAAATTAATAAATTAATACTAGGTTTTACCCGATTTTAGAAAAAAAGTCGGGTATTAATTTGATTATAAAACTTATAATATCTCTTTTATAAGATCTTATGCCGCTACTCGGACTCGAACCGAGATGCTCTAGCACTGCTTCCTAAGAGCAGCGTGTCTACCAATTTCACCATAGCGGCAACTTGTTCAAAATAATACTAACAAGTTTTTACTCAATCGTCGAGATTAAAATTTGAAATAAAGAAGCCAATTCAATGGAATTTACAATTCATTTTATTACTAAAAAAATGCTTTTTCTAAAAATGAAAACTTCTCAAAAATACTTAGAAATTTTAACTAAAATTTGCCTAAGTTGCTCAAGAGAAATGAAAAACAATAATTGGCAAAATAGCTATTTTCATGCATCCTTTTATATTGTACAAACATAAGATTTTTTGATCACTTAAAAAAAATATCATATATTATTACTTATTATTATTATCTAATATTCACTTATTGTGGATAGATGCTTTTATAACTTGGATTCCAAGTAAAGAATATAAGAATTCAGAGAAATAATAATTCCTAAAGGTAGAAAGTGAAAAATTTTTGACTTAAATTAATTTCAAGAACCTATTGATTTCGCTTAAAGATCTTGTATTTCCTAGTTAAGAGGAAATACAGGATCTTTATTTATTATTTTATTGATGGGGAAAATAATAATCCCCCTTTTTAGAAATTCAAAACTTTGTTTTTACGTTAGGCTAATTCTAATTATTCTAGTGTTTTTTATTTATTTTGTTGTACAAAAAAACTTTTTGAATTACCTGTAGAAAGCGATTTACCTAAGGAAAAAGCTTTCAACGATGTCCAATATCCCTTCCTTTTCCAAATTTTTTTACGAATACGCTTTTTCGAGATAGAAGTACGTTTTTTTGGAACTGCCATTCAAAAATGAAAAAAAGTTTTTCAGTGGTATAATTGGATGTCAAAGACATTTATTATTATATTCTTTCGTACTCCATATCGAGTAATTTTTTTCTTTCAAATTTTATTATATATTATTTTTCAAACAAAACAGACATTCAAAAGTTTAAAACCCAACTATTTTGTACCTTTTTCTTTAATTTTTTTTTTATTTAATGTTTGAAATCCGTATGAGAGTGCGCATTTAATTAATCTATACTGATAGATTATATTAGAAAAAATTTTATTAAATTTCTTCACTTCAATCGATTATAATAATATTTCTTGAAAAAAAAAGCTCACTTAGTGTACTGTAAGACAATCACTAAATTCCATAATTAAATAATAATTCTAAATAATCAAACCCAAATAACTTTATTTAGAATTTAGATAAAGTTTTTTTTTTATAATTAATATTAAGTCTTTTGTTGTCGTGTAAATCTTTGTTCTATTCTTAATATATGTATATAAATTATTGTAATACGGAATTATAATTCACTTTTTCTGTATACGCATAAAATCACAATTTTATTTAGTAGTAAAAAAAAAAAGAAAAATCGTTTTTTTTACAGTATTTTTTTACAGTAACTTAGTAATATTATTTAATAACTTCGAATTTTTTGATTTGAATATATATTTCTTTTCAAAGGTTTCTGAAGGATTATACTAATTCGAAAAAAAAAATTCTATTTAGGTTTGAAATAATGTGCTTTTTTATTGTCCCCTTTGAAAAAAAAATATATATATATACAAACCAGTGAATAAGAAATAATAAAATTAAGAATAAAATAAAAAGGATTTTTTATTTTATGGAACATACATATCAATATTCATGGATCATCCCTTTCATTCCACTTCCAGTACCTATTTTACTAGGAGCTGGACTTCTACTTTTTCCGACAGCAACAAAAAACCTTCGACGTATGTGGACGTTTCTGAGTATTTTTTTGTTAAGTATAGTTATGATCTTTTCGCTCTATCTATCTATTCAACAAATTTTTGTAAGTTGCATTCATCAAAATGTATGGTCTTGGACCATAAATAATGAATTTTCTTTTGAGTTCGGTTACTTTATTGATCCACTTACTTCTATTATGTTAATATTAATTACAACTGTTGGAATTTTGGTTCTGATTTATAGTGATAATTATATGTCTCATGATCAAGGATATCTGCGGTTTTTTGCTTATATGGGTTTTTTTAATACTTCAATGTTAGGATTAGTTACTAGTTCTAATTTGATTCAAGTTTATTTTTTTTGGGAATTAGTTGGAATGTGTTCGTATTTATTAATAGGTTTTTGGTTCACACGACCTATTGCAGCGAATGCCTGTCAAAAAGCTTTTGTAACCAATCGTGTAGGGGATTTTGGTTTATTATTAGGAATTTTAGGTCTTTATTTGATAACTGGCAGTTTCGAATTTCAAGATTTGTTCGAAATATTCAATAATTTAATTTTAAATAATAGAGTAAATCTCTTATTCCTCACTTTGTGTGCATTTCTATTATTTGTGGGTCCTATTGCTAAATCTGCACAATTTCCTCTTCATGTATGGTTGCCTGATGCCATGGAGGGCCCTACTCCTATTTCGGCTCTTATACATGCTGCTACTATGGTAGCGGCGGGAATTTTTCTTGTAGCTCGTCTTCTTCCTCTTTTTATAATTATCCCTTCTATAATGTCTATAATATCTTTGATAGGTATAATAACAGTACTCTTAGGAGCCACTTTAGCTCTTGCTCAAAAAGATATTAAGAGAGGTTTAGCCTATTCTACAATATCTCAATTGGGTTATATGATGTTAGCTCTAGGTATGGGGTCTTATAGATCCGCTTTATTTCATTTGATTACTCATGCTTATTCGAAAGCTTTGTTGTTTTTAGGATCTGGATCCATTATTCATTCAATGGAAGCTATAGTTGGATATTCTCCTGATAAAAGTCAGAATATGATTCTTATGGGTGGTTTGACAAAACATGTGCCGATTACAAAAACTGCCTTTTTAGTAGGAACACTCTCGCTTTGTGGTATTCCCCCCCTTGCCTGTTTTTGGTCTAAAGATGAAATTCTTAATGATAGTTTGTTATTTTCGCCAATTTTTGCAATAATAGCTTATTCAACAGCGGGATTAACCGCATTTTATATGTTTCGGATTTATTTACTTACTTTTGAAGGACATTTAAACACTTATTTTATAAATTATAGTGGAAAAAAAAGTCGCTCCTTCTATTCAATCTCTTTATGGGGTAAAGAAGAAGATAAAAAACTTAATAGAAATTTTGGGTTAGTACCATTATTAACAATGAATAATACGAAAAGAGCGACTTTTTTTGGCAATAAAACATATAAAATTAGTAATAATGTAAGAAATCAAACTTTTATTACTGTTGAAAATTTTGGACTTAATACAAGAACTTTCTATTATCCCCATGAATCAGACAATACTATTCTATTTCCTATGCTTGTATTGCTTTTCTTTACTTTGTTTATTGGAGCCATAGGAATTCCTTTTAATCAAGAAGGAATAGACTTTGATATATTATCAAAATTATTAACGCCGTCAATAAACCTTTTGCATACCAATTCACAACATTTTGTAGATTGGTATGAATTTTTGAAAAATGCAATTTTTTCAGTCAGTATAGCTTTGTTTGGAATATTTATAGCATACTGTTTATATAAGCCTTTTTATTCATCTACATTAAATTTAACCTTACTGAATTCATTTAAAAAGTGGAGTTCTAAAAGAATTAGGTGGGAAAAACTAATCAATTTTGTATATAATTGGTCATATAATCGTGGTTACATAGACGCTTTTTTTCAAAAATCGTTAACTGAAAGTATAAGAAAATTAGCAAAACAAACGAATTTTTTTGATAAACGAATCATTGATGGAATTACAAATGGAGTAGGTATTACAAGTTTTTTTATAGGAGAAGTAACAAAATATATAGGTGGAAGTCGCATCTCTTCTTATCTGTTCTTGTATTTGTGCTATGTA